ATTTAATTATTGAATTTCATTTATTTCATTTAGTTGTTAATTTAGATTTCGATTTAGGTTTTTAAAAAAGAATTCGTTTTCATATTAATAATAAAATTTTGAATAATAATAAAAAAAAAAAAGAAATTTCTTTCTTTCGAAATCATTTGATATATGAGATGAATTGAATCTATTAATTCAATTTGTTATACTTCTTGAATTGAGTTGCGTGGATTTGTATACGCATAAAAGACCACAAAAAAAGAGTTTTCTTTTATGGTTGTTCCATATATGTCGGCTTTGGCTCGACTGAACGTTCTGACGAAACTTCAGTTAAGTTATGCTATAGAAAAAAAGAAGATTCTTGCATTTTGCCCTCCTGCTGAGAAAGCATTCATTCTTCAGCCATTTCCATTTCTCAAAAGACTTCAATTGGTACGCGCAAGAAATAGGCCAATTCGGCGGCTTTTTGTTCAATTTCTCGTGGAGTCAAATTCTCATCAGTACGGGTCAAGGGAATGGCTCCTTGGCCTCTGATATCCATATAAAGGACACAACGAGCATAAAAACCCTCTTTAACTTCTATTCTAACGGACTGAATATCTTTTATAAGGAATCGGAGGAATATGCGACGATTTTTTCCAGGAAATCCCCAACGAAAAATACACACTATCCCTTCCTTTCGGTCGAATCGATCATAACCACTACCTATATTCCAGGAAATTGTGCACCACAAATAGGAACTAATAAAGAGACCCGCGATCCCGTAGAAAGACATCACAATCCCTTGTGGAAAAAAAATGAATTGCTGAGACGGAAAAAAAGATATCAAATTTCTACCAAGATAACTGGAAGTTCCAACCAATAAGAATCCTAATGAACCTAAAAAAAGGATAAGGGCCCAGCAGAAATTACTTAGTTTTCTAGACCCCGTTAGAAGTTCTATCCATATATCTTCTGATCGCCAACTCATACTTGATCTGATTGCATTTTATTGGAATTAAGAGAATACCCCAAATAAATTTGACTTTACTTTGTTTTTGTTTCCGAAGTAACTCTCATCAACTAGCACTAGTTTGATGTGAACTAGCACTAGTTTGATGTGAATTAGCACTAGTTTGATGTGAACCTTTAGGAGTAATTCATCAAATTGGTTAGAGCGAAAATAATAACATACCCCTCATTATGAGCCCACTATACATATTGATATACCTAGAGATCCACCTACTTTACATTTTAGCCATCCAGTGATCCTGATCTATTTGAAACTAGCTAGAATGAATTCTAGAATTCATTTACCCATAGATCCTTTTCTGCAGGCATAAGAGCTTTTTCCTTTATGTTCGACGGAAATTACATGTTAGACCCTATATTTATATATTTATATTTATTTTATTTATTTATCGAAATAGATATCTGTCTTTCTAAGTTTTGAAAAAAAAAAACGGATGAGGTTGGGTCCCATCAGATCTAAACAATCTTGTTTTTTTGAACATGAAGAAATAAAGAAGCCATTGCAATTGCCGGAAATACTAGGCCTACTAAAGGCACAAAAATAGAAGGAAAATTGAAAGTTGTCATAAAATGGGTACCTCGATTTACTATTTGTACCTGCTATTATTTCTTTTTTACTATTAACTATTAATAATTAATAATAATAATTAATTCAATTAATAATTCAATTCATTCATAATTCAATTCATTCATAATTCAATTTCAAATTCTTAGTATTCTTAGTATTCTAAGTATAGAAATCAGTATCTATATATCGAAATAAGTAAAGATGAAAAAGATGAATAAGTCCAAGGAATGTAGAATGAAATAAATGGACTTATTCATCTTTACTTTGATTCTGATAAACTAACTACTTGTTTGCTAGAAACAAAGTAATTGAATTTTGTGTGCTCTAATTGTCTACTTGATTTGATTCTCTTGATTATTGGTTGAATTTTCTTTCTCCTCTCGGTGTAATTTCAATAACACATAGAGAATCTTTTCTAAATCTTCACGCGGTATTATTTTGTCCAATAAACCCGCCTCAAATAAAACTTCAGCCTCTTGTGAACCTTCAGGCACTTCTAGCTTCAATGTTTCTTCAATTACTCTTTTACCCGCAAATGCAATAAGGGAATTGGGTTCAGCAAGAATAACATCTCCCAACATACCAAAACTAGCTGTTACCCCACCAGTAGTAGGAGATGTAAGGATTGATATAAAAAGGCAATTTTTGAGTCGATAAGAAAGTAAAGCAGATGAGATTTTAGCCATTTGCATCAAGCTCAAACTGCCTTCTTGCATGCGTGCCCCCCCGGAAGCGCACACTAGAATAAGAGGTAGAGATTTTAGGGTAACGTACTCAACCAAACGGGTGATTTTCTCCCCGACTACGGATCCCATACTACCCGCCACAAACTGAGAATCCATAACCCCAATGGCTACGGGAATACCACCTATTTTACCTATACCCGTTTGAACAGCATCCGTTAATTTTGTGTCGCTTTGATAATTCCGCAGACGCTCTGTATAATCATCCAGTTACCCCTCCTCCAGATCTTTCTGCTGCGTCTCTACCTTCTTCTTCTGATCCTTCTGCTGCGTCTCTGCCTTTTCCTCTAGCTCTTCTTCTAGATCTTGCTGCTGCGTCTCTACCTTCTCCTTCTGATCCTTCTGCTGCGTCTCTACCTTCTCCTTCTGATTCCGCTCAAGTATCTCAAGTGTCTCAAGTATCCCCTTCGGCTTCTTTCTAATCCTAAGCATACCCGGCCGAATCATCTCTACTAGCTCTGCTAGGCAGTCCTCCAGCTCCTGCTGCGTCTCTAACTGCTCCTTCTGATCTTTATTCTCCCTCTGAGCTTTCACCTCAAGTATCTTCTGCCCAATCCGGTTTACTAGCCTTTCTGCCTTCTCTTTACGATCCTTCTGATCTTCCTCCTGCGTCTTTAGCTCTCCTTCTGATCTTTCTCCTTCTTCTCTACCTTATTTTCCTGCATCTTTAGCTTTAGCTCTTTCTTCATAATTCGTTAGCTCTTGCTTCATAATTACCATCAGCCCAAGCTCCAGCTGAAACCTCACCTCTATCTTCACTAGCGTCAGCTCTAGACCCTTCTCCCACGTTTCTAGCTCCTCCTTTTAGAGGATCAAGACAATTAAACAGGTACCTCTTAAACATGTATAGTAGCTTCTCTTCCTCCTCTAGTGTCTGCGGCCGTTCGTTCTTCATACGCTCAAAAAGCGAACTAATCACGTTGTGCATATCCCAAAGCTCCTCTATCCTCCTGTCTACCTGCCTCTCCCTCTCTAACTTTTCCTCCTGCGTTGCTACCTTCTCCTTCTGATCCTCCTGCTCAAGTATCTTCTGCACAATCCGGTCTACTAGCATTTATAGCTTCTCCTCCTCCATAGACTTCCTCAAGGAGATCTGATTTATCCACTCTATTTTGTCCTCTATTAAAATTAAACGTTTACGCTCGATAAGAGGGGTAAGTTTCCGTAGCGTCTCTTCATCACACTTCGATAGCTCTTGATTACAACGAGCTATCTTTTCCCGCAGCAGAGCCCCCTGAAATACCCTACTCCTACTAACTCTCCAATTAGTATCACTAATATCCATATTCATATGGGAATCCTCCTTTCCCTTATTTTAGAAGTTCAAATGAATTTGATTCTTTTTTTGAACTTCTAAAAAATAACATAAAATGAAAACTGAACTAAATGAAACGAAATCTACTGAAGTAGTCTACTTGTACTATAAAGAAAAATGAGGTAAATTTGACATTTCGAATTGGCTGTCTTGTATTTCTAATAAGTTGGTTAATAGTTGGCATGTTGAATCATATACATAATGGGCTGGTTTAGATTGATCTTAACCAGATGATTTTCTATTTTTGGTTATGTGATAGGATCCCCGCTAAGCATCCATAGCTGAATGGTTAAAGCGCCCAACTCATAATTGGCGAATTCGTAGGTTCAATTCCTACTGGATGCATGCCAATGGGAATCCATGCATAACGAATTGGTGTGTCATATCATAATATATAAATTCCTATCATAATATGATAATATGCATCTTTATGTATTAAGATAGGAATTTTTATATCATAATATATAAATTCCTATCGGATGATTTTCTATTTAATAATCAAATAGAGCTTTGTATCGCCTACTTTTCTACTTTCTAGTTTAGAGAAATGGTTCTTCCACGGGTCCCAAACATTCGGCTAGCTCCACCCCATTAGAGATAGCATTTGCCTTCTGCTTCTGTGGAGTCAATTTCTCTTTTTCTCCTTTACAAAATGGCTCCAAGATGTCTACTATGAGTTGCAAATATTTGGTTATAAAGCCCCCCGGCTCCAAAGCCAAAGGAAATAGCATCACCATCATAGTAATAATCATAGTAACAATAGTAGTAGCCACCTCATCTGAAGGAAATAGGATCTCCGCATCTTCTGAAGTAATTAGAGGATCCGGATCATCACATCGAATGGGATCCATAGGGGCCATGTCTTCATCCATAGAATCCCAAGTATCAGAATCGACCGAACTTTCAATTCTATCTGAACTATACATTATAAGATATGAGTTGCATTCTTCTTCGAATTCTTGACCTTCTTCATCTTCTTTTTTAAGGAGTTTTTTACAGATGAACATTTTTTCTTCCATATGAGGTTTCCAATATATCTCGTCGCAACCTGGACATTGCACCCACATAGTGAAATTTGGTCCAGAATCTGATTCTGATTCTGGATCCAAATTTGATTCAGAATCAGAATCAGAATCTGGATCTGGATCCAAATTTGGTTCAGCAGAATCAGAATCTGGATCCAAATTTGGTTCAGCAGAATCTGAATCAGAATTTGAATCTGGATCCAAATTTGGTTCATAATCTGAACCAGAATTTGAATCTGGATCCAAATTTGGTTCAGCAGAATCTGAATCAGAATTTGAATCTGGATCCAAATTTGGTTCAGCAGAATCTGAATCAGAATTTGAATCTGGATCCAAATTTGGTTCATAATCTGAAC